ATGTTGGTCTAGCAGAAACAATTAGAGGATTTCAATTGATCCTTTCCGGAGAATTAGATGGTCTTCCTGAACAGGCCTTTTATTTGGTAGGTAATATCGATGAAGCTACCGCGAAGGCTATGAACTTAGAAATGGAGAACAATTTAAAGAAATGACCTTAAATCTTTGTGTACTGACGCCTAATCGAATTGTTTGGGATTCAGAAGTGAACGAAATCATTTTATCTACTAATAGTGGTCAAATTGGCGTATTACCCAACCATGCCCCTATTGCCACAGCTGTAGATATAGGTATTTTGAGAATACGCCTTAATAACCAATGGTTAATGATGGCTCTGATGGGTGGTTTTGCTAGAATAGGCAATAATGAAATCACTGTTTTAGTAAATGATGCGGAGAAGGGTAGTGACATTGATCCACAAGAAGCTCAGCAAACTCTTGAAATAGCGGAAGCTAATTTGAAAAAAGCTGAAGGAAAGAGACAAACAATTGAAGCAAATCTAGCTCTCCGACGAGCTAGGACACGGGTAGAGGCTATCAATGCGGTTTGATTTCATAACTAGTTGATACGTTCGAATAATCTTGTTTCAAATCCTATTTGTATTTGATTCTATTCACTCGACAGAATCAAATACAATCAAGCAAAATCCAATTTTGATGGAACTAAAAAAATTCAAAAATGAAATAGAAAAGATACAAAATTAATAAAATATAAAAAGGGGGTTGGGTCAAAAAACTTATTAGATAACAGAGTTGATGGTATCTAATAAGTTCTACCTACTATTGGATTTGAACCAATGACTCTCGCCGTATGAAAGCAATACTCTAACCACTGAGTTAAGTAGGTCATTTATCATTCCAAAGAGAACAAAATGGAACCCATCCCGTCGATGTATTATAAATATCATATTCCTTATAAGCAATACCACTCAAAGAGATCAAAGATTTATGATATTTTATCAGGGAATATTCATCTTGACAAGAAATGATCTACATGATAAAATATGTATCACAAGCAATAAGGGCTATAGCTCAGTTGGTAGAGCACCTCGTTTACACGCGCGCCAATGTTTTTCAGGGGAATAAATCATACAATCAAATCAAAAAATTGTGATCTTTATTGAGAAATCGATGTCTTACCCCATGACTTTGAGGGAACAATAGCCTGACAAAAGGTTCGGTTCGATTGGGGTGCCCATTTAGGCACAAAATACAAAATGGACACTCTCCTGGATTTGAGGTATTGATAAGGTGAATATCCAATATTTTCAATGCTAGGCATAATGAGTATAAGGACCTCAAAAAATCTCTTCTCGTCCTATGAACTTTAAGGTGTATGAAGTTTCATATTTCATTTTGTAAGCGGAACGGTAGAGACTTCATTTGACTTAGGTTGATCTAGGCCAGAGGCAGACCTACGTCACGACAACCCTACCCTTGAAAGACTTTGGTAGTGCTCTTGGATTAGAATCCAAAATAATAAATCGGAGCACATGGAGCCATCTTCTTATCTTATTTTTTTGTCAAAAGAAAAAAATATGGCAGACTAGCTGATATTTCGATCAGTTAATGAAAGAGCCCAATGCAAAAAAAAAATGCATGTTGGGTCTTTGAAACAGTTCAGATCATTTTGATAATAAACAGTTTGATCTGTTTTACCGAGAAGGTCTACGGTTCGAGTCCGTATAGCCCTATAATTTATATATAATATAAAATGAAAATGATTAATGAAAATTAAAAATACAAAAAATGAAATTGTATGATTTTTATTTCTTCATTATTCTTTCTTGCTTGGAACTGACGAGTTGGTTCATCGAAATAAAATTATTCCTATAAGCTCACTCACAGGAATTCTTTAAAACAGAAAACTGAAAGCAAAAGGGGGATATTTCAATAGATCTAATTGATCTTTTTCCAATCGCAGATAAACAAAGCAACCTTTAGTCATTAATCTTCGGAGGTGAGGGTGAATTTCATATGAATTTTCCTGTTTGTTCACAAGGAGTTCGTGATATTCCCATACCTAATCTTGTTAGTTAATTTTTGAAGTCAAAATCATGACACGAGCCGCCTTGTTAAAAACCCCAATGGATCTAGGAACGACCTCCTGTGCTTGTGTACAAATTAAAGCTTGTTGAAAAATGAATATCTTTGGGAAGTTTCGTTATCAAATAGGTCTTCGTATACCTTACCTAGACCTAGCGAAGCACAGGGGTCAGTCTTCTTTTTCTGTAATCAATCAAGAGAAAACGAAACCCCTCCGCAGGGATGGGATCCTAATATAAAGGAATATACCAAGACCAAGATATTCTAAATCCTAAGATGGAAATTCCCATCCAGTATCTTACTTCTTCTATTCTAAATCACTAATAAAAAAAAAAAATTCAAAATTATAAACAAAAATGAGAATTCTTTTTTATTTTGTTTATTTTGTCTTTTATTCATTTTTAAAAAACTAAATCCTAAGATGGAAATTCCCATCCAGTATCTTACTTCTTCTA